CTTTATTGGATCAGGGATCAGGAATCCCCTTTTTTATTTAGTATGTATAAAGGATCTTCCTATGTTATACTATTCAATTCTCGACGATTAATCGATTTGATAGATCAGCTATATTGTTATTCATAATATTGATACTATTCAGTATCATCATTATAGAATTTATACTATTGAATTTACAGGAGTCAAATTTATCATCTCTATGGGATTAGATCCCGAGTTATTGCGAAGCAAAAAAAAAACACAATGAGATTATGGAAGTCAATATTCTCGCATTTATTGCTACTGCACTGTTCATTCTAGTTCCTACTGCTTTTTTACTTATCATCTACGTAAAAACAGTCAGTCAAAATAATTAATTTGAATGAAATTTGAATTATTAGTTTAGTTCTTATCAATGATTGAAGAAATGAAAGAAAGGGATTCAAACTCCAAGTCTGAAATTAAGTGAAATGATCGGGCTGGAATCAGAAGTGTCTGAGATAGTGTGTAGAAAGAACTATATATAGTTCTTTCTACACACTATCTAGTATACTATTTCTTTATATTAATATATATATTACATAGTAAAAGAAAGGTGAAATGCTTGACTTGATATGTGGATCGCTTAATGAAAGAAAGATCTAATTTGATTATGTGTAGGACCTCGACTTCCGCGGACAACTACTAGTTGCTTCCGGTAGAAAGTATGTATCGCCATAATAAGAGAATTACTTTCTCTTAGACTTAGAACAGTAAAAGTAAAGAAAAAAAAACACACAGGGATTGGTTTTCTCATTGTAATATCCATAATTCTGGTAAAAGCCGGTTCATCAAAATAGAATATTTAGGAATAATTTGGTTGGAAGTGGAAGAAATTTCCTATCATGCGTAGATTTTATTTTCTAAATATAAATATAACTATGGTAATCATTCATTGTTTGATAGAATGGTTATTATTCATGACTGTATTCATTCCAGTATAATTTTGAAACAGAGACATTTTTGGAAGTCTTCGCAAAACGATTAATTAAACAATTGATACAATTCGATTACTCAATTAGTAGTACCCCTAGAGTCCACTCCTCCCCCATACTACGAGTGAAAGGGAAAATGTAAAGACTACCATTAAAGCAGCCCAAGCGAGACTTACTATATCCATGTAAATTATGTCCCCTATCTCTATCAAGGAATTATTCCATTATTGATCAATAATCATAGTGGAATCAATGGCGCAGAGTCAAAATAGAATTCTGACTTAAGGCGATTGATGAACCAATCCAATGAACCCAATCATAACAAATCCTATCTTATTGGATTTCTGGTAGAATCGGGAAGCATTAAGCACAAATACGATACACACACCCTTTCTTAGGAAATATCAAAGGAATGCCTCTAATGTAAGATGTAGGAATAGTAAGACCTATTGTTTTGTTACCTTTCTTTCATAAACAAAAGAAAAGGCATACAAATATACCATCAAGATAGATAACTATCTATTTTCTCAGATACCTATATTTTATTTCCGATTTTTTATAAGTCTTATTGTCTTTCTGTGAAAGAATCAGGAAACGCCACTACCGCTATTACATACATTCTTTTTTTTTTGTAATCCCCCGGCAAATACAATTTTTGGTTTTTCAACGTTTTAGTTTTACTCTATAAGAATAAGAGCCGACCAACCATTCACATTGAATGTCTGAGCACTCAGAGCCTCTCGTGAGTCTGGATATCTTCAGTTCAGTCCTTTCAAAACTTCCTATAAATGGATTTCCTATCGTCCTATCCAATCTAATTCCAGACAGAGTTAGTAGACACTACCTTAGTATAGGTAGTGTAAGATAATTAGGAAGTCTTCATCGTCTTTCGTATAATCTCCTCTTCAATCCTAGGAACAAAAAAGGAGTGTCCTTTAGAAACCCTCAGATTGCGGAACAAGAATTCGTCGATTAAATCAGCAGGATAATAAATCCCAATTTGTTCATCAGGCGACACCCAGATTTGAACCGGGGAGATCGGAAGAGCCCTCAGATTGCGGAACAAGAATTCGTCGATTAAATCAGCAGGATAATAAATCCCAATTTGTTCATCAGGCGACACCCGGATTTGAACTGGGGATAAAGGATTTGCAGTCCCCCGCCTTACCACTTGGCCATGCCGCCAAATTCGATCAAAAATGGATAAAAATTTTATCTATATTCTATCTATATTCTATTATATATATTCTATTACTAATACTATTACTATACTAATTACTATAATAATTAATAATTAGTCATTTTTTTTTTTTTATTCAAAGAAAATGGGTAATGGTTCCTGCCCTGAATTTTTCAGTCGGAAATCTATTTTTGATTTTCTTTGAATTAGTGAACGATTCTTAAATTTGTATCTCAAATCGTATTTCCTTAATGGCATAAAGAAAATTGATTTACGACTAATCAATTCTTTTTAAAAAAGAATTGAAATCCTTTTCAATCTCAATTATAACAACATATATGTGTATATGTAAACCCCAGAACAAAAATTGTTACACAGAACAGATAGATACCGAGTTGAGTCTCTCTTATGCACATATACCTGTAGAGAATTATCGTGCTTCAATTTGTCATTGAATATCTTCTCTAATGAATAGAAAAGCGGATGAAATCGTGAATCCATTTATTTTTTTGGTACCCAATCTGATCGTAATATCATAATAATAGGCAGAAATTGGATCAATTTTGATATTCTATATAAGACTCTATAAGTGTAATGTGAGTGGCAGATTTTTTTTTTGGGGGGGGGGGGGTTTTATCAATTCATTTCTATTTGTACCTGTCGCAAATTCTAACTTGTGCCGAAAATTATCTTCATTCCTCCATCTTGTCTCCGTTCATACATATAAAATATAGATATGGAGTTGGCTCAAATTTCATGTGATTCAGTAAACATAATATATATTCCATCATTGCTAGATCGATCCGGATGGTTAGTTCGATGAAGAGTGAGCCAATACTAAAATAATGGGATTTATTCTATAAAGAGGAAACTTAAGATTAAGATGCTCCGTAATAGAAATGAGGGAATGTCCACAATACCTGGATTTAGTCAGATCCAATTTGAGGGATTTTGTAGGTTCATTAATCAAGGCTTGACGGAAGAATTGGATAAGTTTCCAAAAATTGAAGATACAGATCAAGAAATTGAATTTAAATTATTTGTGGAACGATATCAATTGGTAGAACCCTTGATAAAAGAAAGAGATGCTGTGTCTGAATCACTCACATATTCTTCTGAATTATATGTCCCCGCGGGATTAATTTGGAAAAGCGGTAGAGATATGCAAGAACAAACCGTTTTTATTGGAAACATTCCTCTAATGAATTCCCTGGGAACTTTTATAGTAAATGGAATATACAGAATTGTAATCAATCAAATATTGCAAAGCCCCGGTATTTACTACCGTTCAGAATTGGACCATAAAGAAATTTCTGTCTATACCAGTACTATAATATCAGATTGGGGAGGAAGATTAGAATTAGAAATTGATGGAAAAGAAAGGATATGGGCCCGTGTGAGTAGGAAACAAAAAATATCTATTCTAGTTCTATCATCAGCTATGGGTTCGAATCTAAGAGAAATTCTAGATAATGTTTGTTACCCTGAGGTTTTCTTGTCTTTCCCGAATGATAACGAGAAAAACACGATTGGTTCAAAAGAAAATGCTATTTTGGAGTTTTATCAACAATTTGCTTGTGTAGATGGGGATCCAGTATTTTCTGAGTCCTTATGTAAGGAATTACAAAATAAATTTTTTCAACAAAGGTGTGAATTAGGAAAGATTGGTCGACGAAATATGAATCGGAGACTAAATCTTGATATACCTCAGAACAATACATTTTTGTTACCGCGAGATGTATTGGCTGCTACGGATCATTTGATCGGAATGAAATTTGGAATGGGCACACTTGACGATATGAATCACTTAAAAAATAAACGTATTCGTTCTGTAGCAGATCTGTTACAGGATCAATTCGGATTGGCTCTTGTTCGTTTAGAAAATGCGGTTCAAAGAACTATATGTAGAGCAATCAGACATAAATTGATACCGACTCCTGAAAATTTGGTAACTTCAACCTCATTAACAACCACTTTTGAATCGTTTTTTGGCCTACACCCCTTATCTCAAGTTTTTGATCGAACTAATCCATTGACACAAACCGTTCATGGGCGAAAGTTGAGTTATTTGGGTCCTGGAGGATTGACAGGACGAACTGCTAGTTTTCGGATACGAGATATACATCCGAGCCACTATGGGCGTATTTGCCCAATTGACACGTCCGAAGGAATCAATGTTGGTCTTATTGGATCCTTAGCAATTCATGTGAGAATTGGTCATTGGGGATCTATAGATAGTCTGTTTTATGAAATATCTGATAAATCAAAAGAGACGCAGATGATTTATTTATCACCAAGTAGAGATGAATATTATATGATAGCAGCAGGAAATTCTTTGGCCTTGAATCGGGGTATTCAGGAAGAACAGGTTGTTCCAGCTCGATATCGTCAAGAATTCCTAAGTATTGCATGGGAACAGATTCATCTTAGAAGCATTTTTCCCTTCCAATATTTTTCTATTGGAGCTTCCCTTATTCCTTTTATCGAGCATAATGATGCAAATCGGGCTTTAATGAGTTCTAATATGCAGCGCCAAGCAGTTCCGCTTTCTCGGTCCGAGAAGTGCATTGTTGGGACTGGGCTGGAACGCCAAACGGCTCTAGATTCAGGGCTTTCAGTTATAGCCGAACACGAGGGAAAGATCATTTATACGGATACTCACAAGATTGTTTTCTCAAGTAATGGTGACACTATAAACATTCCATTAGTTATGTATCAATGTTCTAACAAAAACACTTGTATGCATCAAAAACCTAAGGTTCAACGAGGTAAATACATTAAAAAGGGACAAATTTTAGCGGACGGTGCGGCTACGGTTAGCGGGGAACTCGCCTTAGGAAAAAACGTATTAGTAGCTCATATGCCATGGGAAGGTTACAATTCTGAAGACGCAGTACTAATTAGCGAACGTCTGGTATATGAAGATATTTATACTTCTTTTCACATCCGAAAATATGAAATTAAGACTCATGTGACAAGCCAAGGTCCTGAAAGAATCACTAAAGAAATACCGCATTTAGAGGCTCATTTACTCCGCAATTTAGACAGAAATGGAATTGTGATGCTGGGATCTTGGATAGAAGCAGGTGATATTTTAGTAGGTAAATTAACGCCTCAAACAGCGAACGAATCCTCGTATGCCCCCGAGGATAGATTATTACGAGCCATACTTGGCATTCAGGTATCCACGGCAAAAGAAACTTCTTTAAAACTACCTATAAGTGTAGGTGGAAGGGGTCGCGTTATTGATGTGAGATGGATCCAGAAAAAGCAAAAAGGGGATTCTAGTTATAATTCAGAAATAATTCGTGTATATATTTCACAGAAACGTGAAATCAAAGTAGGTGATAAAGTCGCTGGAAGACATGGGAATAAAGGTATCATTTCTAAAATTTTGCCTAGACAAGATATGCCCTATTTGCAAGATGGAACAACTGTTGATATGGTCTTCAACCCATTAGGAGTACCCTCACGAATGAATGTGGGACAGATATTTGAATGCTCACTCGGGTTAGCTGGGGATCTTCTAAAGAGACATTATAGAATAGCACCTTTTGATGAGAGATATGAGCAAGATTCGTCGAGAAAACTAGTGTTTCCTGAATTATATGAAGCCAGTAAACAAACAAAAAATCCATGGGTATTTGAACCCGAGTATCCGGGAAAAAGCAGAATATTTGATGGAAGAACAGGAGATCCTTTTGAACAGCCTGTTCTAATAGGAAAGTCCTATATCCTGAAATTAATTCATCAAGTTGATGATAAAATCCATGGGCGTTCCAGTGGACATTACACACTTGTTACACAACAACCCCTTAGAGGAAGGGCCAAGCAAGGGGGACAACGAGTAGGAGAAATGGAAGTTTGGGCTCTAGAGGGATTTGGTGTTGCTCATATTTTACAAGAGATGCTTACTTATAAATCTGATCATATTAGAACTCGTCAAGAATTACTTGGTGCTACGATCATTGGAGGAACACTACCTAACCCAGAGGATGCTCCAGAATCTTTTCGATTGCTCGTTCGAGAACTACGGTCTTTGGCTCTGGAACTGAATCATTTCCTTGTATCTGAGAAGAATTTCCAGATCAATAGGAAGGAAGCTTGATCTGAATGAATCAGAATTTCTATTCTATGATCGATCGGTATAAACATCAACAACTTCGAATTGGACCAGTTTCTCCTCAACAAATAAAGGCTTGGGCCAACAAAATCCTACCTAATGGAGAGATAGTTGGAGAGGTGACAAAACCCTATACTTTTCATTACAAAACCAATAAACCGGAAAGAGATGGATTGTTTTGTGAAAGAATCTCTGGACCTATAAAAAGTGGAATTTGTGCTTGTGGAAATTATAGAGTAATCAGGGCTGAAAAAGAAGACCCGAAATTTTGTGAACAATGTGGGGTGGAATTTGTGGATTCTCGGATACGAAGATATCAAATGGGATACATCAAACTCGCATGTCCAGTGACTCATGTGTGGTATTTGAAACGTCTTCCTAGTTATATTGCGAATCTTTTAGATAAACCTCTTAAGGAATTAGAAGGCCTAGTATACTGCGATGTGTGATTTGATCGAAATTTTCATTTTACAGATTCATAATAAGAAACTGTCATCCCATTCAATCTGATTGGGATGCCCCCGATTCTGACATGTGTCTTTGGAGGAGTAACATGAAGCTCAGAATTATGGGCGTATTCAATACTTCCAAATGGAAGGGGTATTGATCCATGGCCGATTCCGTAAGAGATAAATAGGAATTGCTCGTTATACCTCGTGAAAAAAAAAAGACCAATTCTACGAATTGGCTATTCCGTTTCTTTTAGAGAGAAGTTCTGTTCAAGCAAACAAATATGGCATGGTGACAGGAGTCTATCTATCGCATATATGCTTCAAGGGGCATTACGGCATAACCATCGAGGTGAGTGGGGGCCTAAAAGATCGAATGGAACGATATATAGACAAGTAAATCCCTTATGAATCCCAAAATATTCCTTTAAGAGGATTCATTATTTGAGGGGAAGTAGACTACTCAATAATTTCACATTTCCATTTGAAAGTAATTCAGAAAGTTGTTAAAGTCAAAAAAGAATGAATCAATGAAAGATTGGTCCTTACTGGGAACTTGAGTAAGGAGTAGCTTTTTGTAGGGTTTTTTTGAACAAAGTTTAAAAATAAGAACCCCTTTCTTTATTTGGTATAACTACTTTAGCCGGATGAGAGGAAACCTTCACGTCCGATTTTTTAGGGGGGAATCCCATTCGATGGGAACCTATCTCGATTTTTCTTTTGCTAGGCCCGTAGTAAAAAAACCTACTTTCTTACGATTACGAGGTTCATTCGAATATGAAATCCAATCCCGGA